ATTCACTCACACATAAAGATTAATGAAGAAGAATGGTTTTGTTTATCCGAAATTTGAAAATACCGATCCAGTTGGATCCATTCATTGGAATAAATTATTGTTTTTTGGGGATTTTATCCCCCGAGTTATCGATCTTCGTGAGCATGTGGGAATGTTTCCATTTCTATGGACCAAAAAACCGTCCAGCTACAAGCATTAATTAGGAAATGAAAACTCTACAAAAAAAAAGATAGGGCTATACGGACTCGAACCGTAGACCTTCTCGGTAAAACAGATCAAACTTATTATTTTATTGATTGTCGAAATGATTCGAACTGTTTTAAAGACTCAACATGCATTTTTTTTTTTTGCATTGGGCTCTTTCATTAACTGATAAAAAGATCAGTTAGTCCACCATGTTTTTTCTTAACAGGAAGATAATGAGATGGCTCCACGTGCTCTGATTCATTATTTTTATTCTGATTCTGGAGCAATACCAAAGTGTTTCAAAGAAGAGTAGCCTTGACGTAGGTCTGCCTCCGGCCTAGATCAACCCGATGAGTCTCTATCGCTACGCTCCAAGAGTCAAATATGATACTTCATACACCTTAAAGTTCATAAGGCGAAAAGAGGTTCTTTTGAGGTCCTTATACTCATATTAATTATGCCTAGCATTGAATGGACTGGGTATTTACCTTATCAATTATCAAATCGGCGGCGGGTTCTATTTGGCACCTGAATGGGTACCCGAATCGGACTGAATATTTGTCGGGCTATTGTTCCCTCGAATCTATGGAGTAAGACATCGATTTCTCAAGAAAATCAATTTTATTGATTGTACGATGGACCCCCCTGAAAAAGCATTGGCGCGCGTGTAAACGAGGTGCTCTACCTAACTGAGCTATAGCCCTTTTCCCCTTTCATAGATATCTTAACATCTAAGATAATTTCTTGTCAAGATGGATATTTCATAATCCTGCATGATAGCTCCCTGATCCGTTTCCTACCAAGGATTGGTATTGCTTAGAAGTCATATTCGATCTATAATTAGAATCCCCGATGTGTCCTGCTTTTTTTTTTTCTATTTGGTGATAAATAACCTACTTAACCCAGTGGTTAGAGTGTTGCTTTCATACGGCGAAAGTCATTGGTTCAAATCCAATAGTAGGTAGAACTTATTAGATACCATTGACTCCGGTATCTAATAAGTTTTTCTGCCCATCTTATTTTTTTTTTTTTTTTTAGCCTTGGATCTAGAAAAAATCTAGAAATAAAACAAGGGTCCCCCTCGACTGAAGAAAAAAGAAAATATTGTTCCCAAGCAGCTCAATTGGTCAAACGCAAACCAATTGCATCCTCGTTTGTTGCTTTGGATGAATGCCCGAAAGAACCGCTTGAAGTAATGAATCTTATTCTATTCGGATTTCGAGGTGGAAAAACTCCCCTTGGATTAATGAATTATTTCGAAACGTTTCCCCGGCTACCTTCAGCCCAGTAAAAATTGAGGCGAGGAGATATTTCTGAAGAATAGTTAGGATGAAACCCTAAATTAAATAGGCGGTAAAACGAGTAAAACGAGAGAGAAATTGAATAGTTATGAGAGATCCAATCGGTTTGCTCATAAAAGAGCAAAAGAAGGGATAAAAAAAGAAACATCGATTGACAAAAGAGAGAGAATTTACGAGATACGATCCTCCTGTATCTAAGGTATCAATTCAAAATCTTGGGTGTAAAATAAAAAGAAAAACCCTGTACTCTATTCTGAAATGTTCTGATATGTGTGATGAATACATACTTTTTAGACATTTCACTAATATAGATATTTTACTAATATGAATATGAAAGATATGAATATGAAAGAATTGACTCAAGTTCCATTTGTATAACAAATAATTTATCTTTGGAAGGATAAAAATCGCTTCTTATTATGGTTGTTCCGTATACATCCGCCTACTTTTATTCTATAGTCCACAGCGGTATTACCCATGTTGTTTTGCTCGAAAAAAAAACATTCCCAACAAAATTCATTCGGTTATTCGGTTATATTAAAACTGGATTCCCAAGTTCCTTCCATCGTGTTGAGAACGAGAAAGCATTCATTTTTTGGCTCATTTCAAAATATTTCAATTGGTACCCGCAAGAAATAGGCCAATTCAGCAGCCTTTTGTTCAATTTCTCGTGGGGTCAAATTCTCATCAGTCCGAGTCAAAGGAATGGCCCCCTGGCCTCGGATTTCCATATAAAGGACACGGCGAGGATAAAGACCCCCTTTTACTTCCATTCTGATCGACTGGATATCTCTCATAAGGAATCGAAGGAAGATGCGACGATTTATTCCAGGAAATCCCCAACGAAAAATATACACTATTCCCTCCTTTCTATCGAAAAGATCATAACCGCTACCTACATTCCACGAAATTGTGCACCACAAATAGGAACTAATAAACAGACCGGCGATCCCATAGAAAGACATCACAATCCCTTGGGGGAAAAAAAGAATTTGCTGAGAGGGGAATAAGGATATCAGATTCCTACCAAGATAACTAGAAGTTCCAACCAATAAGAATCCCAATGAACCTAAAAAAAGGATACAGGCCCAGCAGAAATTACTTGTTTTTCGAGACTCTGTTATAAGTTCTATCCATATACGTTCTGATTGCCAGTTCATATTAGATCCGGTTCCATTCTATTGGAATTCAGAGAAGAGAATGAGTCAAATTCATTCGACTTTACTTTATTTGTTTTGATACCGAAGTCACTCTCATCAACTAGCACCATGATGCTGTAAATCATCAGGAGTAATTCATTGAATTGGTTAGATATAAAAAAATCACATCCCCTTAGATGATCCGACTATCTATATCTACATAGATATAGATATATTGACTTTTAATTTCATATATTCTTTTGATTTCATAGATTCGCGGATCTATAAAAAAAAGCGGTTATTGTTATGCATGCGGGTCCATATATCATGGACCCGCATGCATAACAATAACCGCTTTTTTGCTCGGAGAGAGCCACATGTCGTACCGTAACCTATTCTACTAATAGAAATCTTTATTATGATCCAAGCTCAAGTGTTAAAGTAAATTGATGAGATTGAGATTTGATCCCATCGGATCTAAAGAATCTTGTTTTTTTGGACATGAAGAAATAAAGAAGCCATTGCAATTGCCGGAAATACTAGGCCCACCAAAGGCACAAAAATAGAGGGGACATTGAGATCTGTCATAGAAAGGGTACCTCGATTTCATATTTGTACCTGTTACAAATAGATCTTATGATCAGTATATCTATAAATCAGTATATCTATAATAAGTATCTATTATAAGTGGAGAATAAGTGCAATAAATATAGAACTAAATGATATAAGTGTACCTATTCATCTTTCTACACGCAATAATTCATTATGAAAATCCGCTTTTTATTAGTGCTCTACTTCATTGAGAATTGAATGAATTGAATTCAATCAACGAAAAGACCACGAAAAGAAACCGTGTAGCTGAAATAATTCACTCAGAACGCCCTTTAAAGGATTACGTGGTACAATTAAATCCAATAAGCCCTTCTCGAATGAATTCTCAGCCTCTTGTAAACCCTCGGGTACTGTCACATTCAATAATTGTTCAATTATTCTTGGACCCGCAAAAGCAATGTGGGCATTGGGTTCAGCAATAATGATATCTCCCAGCATACCGAAACTGGCTGTCACTCCGCCAGTTGTAGGTGTTGTAAGGATTGATACATAGAATAACTTTCGCTTTAATTGATAAGTGTTTAAAAGAGAAGATATTTTAGCCATTTGCATCAAGCTCAAAGTTCCTTCTTGCATGCGTGCTCCTCCAGAAGCACACACCATAATAAGAGGCATGGAATTCTTAGTAGCATACTCGATCAAACGGGCGATTTTTTCACCTACTACGGATCCCATACTACCTCCTATGAACTCAAAATCCATAAACCCCATTGCTACGGGAAAACCATTTATTCGGCCTATGCCTGTTTGAACAGCCTCACTTAAACCTGTTTTTCTTTGATGCGAATCGATACGCTCTAGATAAGATTGCTCTTTCACCTCTTCTACTTCTTTCGGCTCTTCCCCCTCTTCCGCTTCTTCTACCTCTTCCGCCTCTTCTACCTCTTCTACTTCTTTCGGCTCTTCCGCCTCTTCCCCCTCTTCCGCCTCTTCTACCTCTTCTACCTCTTCTACCTCTTCTACCTCTTTCGGCTCTTCCCCCTCTTCCACTTCTTCTACCTCTTCCGCTTCTTCTACCTCTTCCGCCTCTTCTACCTCTTCTACTTCTTTCGGCTCTTCCGCCTCTTCCGCCTCTTCCGCCTCTTTCGGCTCTTCCGCCTCTTCTACCTCTTCTACCTCTTCTACCTCCTCTGCTGTCTCTTTCAGCCATTTCAACGACTTTTTAAACTCTTTCAACTTTTCGAACAACTCTTTAAACTCTTCCAACTCTGCTCCCTCTTCTAACAAACCCAATGCCTCTTCCGCCTTTTTCCACCATTCAAAATTCAAACTGTAGATCTTTTGGAACAAAGCCGATAACTCTTTCCAATCGATCAACCGTTCCCTCAACTCCCATCCCCATCCGCTCAACTGTTTCCTCAACCTCAACCTTTCCGGTTTTACCAACTCTTTCAACTCTTTCCTCCACCTTTCCTCTTCTTCCCAGTCTTTCAACCCTTTCCTCAACTTTTCCTGCCTTTCCCGTTCTTTCTCTTCCTCCAAAGTTTCTTGCTGTCTCATCCCTTTACACTCTTTCGTCTTCTTCGTTTTGAGGCAGTCCTCCACACAATCCAACAGTCTCTCACGGGCTCTATCCCGCCCTTCCTGCTGTCTCCTCCAATCTTCCCAGTCGTTCCACTGTTTCTTCCACACTTCCACCTCTTTCTCCTCTTTCTCCTCTTCCTTCTCTTTCAACCTTCCCCACCCTTCCCACTCTTTCAACCTTTTCGCCGCTTCCATCTTTTCCTCCCCTACCTTTTCTTCTATCTCGTCCAACATTTCG